AAAAAATAGGAAAGAAACAAGTATTTCCACGACTCTACCAACCGGTCCATTTTGTGCCACTTAATCCCCCTTTCATGGCCACATATCTTTACGGCTAAGGAATGGGACATTTTTCTCCTGTTAAATGAATCAAATGCTTCATCTCATCCGGGAAAAGCCATCTCTTTCTCAACAATGTCTTTGTCATTTGATCCACTAGCGTTCCGTTAGATAGGAACAGATTTGATAAATACTGATAACTCTCGGATAGAGTATTAGAACGGAAAGACCCATTAGATAATGAACTATTGGTTCTCTGACATCTCTGGCGATGAATCAACAATTCAAAGTTATTTTCTTGCGTATTCTTGATGAACCAGTTTTGAGACATCGATTTTATAGGATCACTTGTTAGGGAACTCAGAAGCTCCTTTGCCATCTCTTGATCTGCAAAGAATTCTCGACGTGAAAACACGGGCGCATCGAAAAAGAATGGATTCGCAGGGTCCCAAAGAAATTGGCTTATTGGAAATTGAAAAAAGACTTGGTCTTTGGAAAATCGATCTCGTGTCTGGTACTGCATGGTTACACTCTGCAAGAACTCCGAATCATTCTCTTCCGAATCATTCTCTTGATGAGAAATGATCCGCGTGCCCAAAAATGACCTGGACCAATAGGGAAATCCCAATTCATTGGGACTTTCGATCCAACCAAATCGATCGGGGTACCATATTCTAGGAGCCCAAACTATGTCATTGAAGAAATCCGCCTCTATCGGTTCCGGGGCGCGGTCTCTTTCTCTAAATGGAACCCCTTCTTCCAATTCAACGTCGTTTTCATAGAGAAATTTCGGATCAACGCTAGAACAAAATCCATTTTGCATCATATCTAAGGGATGCCTTCGTTCGGACCGAAGAAGCAATGTCACTCGATCATTATCAAACTGACTGCCATCTTTTTCGGTCCGAGAGGATAGAGTGCCATCTCCTTCGAATACTTCTAATAGGCCACGAACTAGAGCAGAATCAGTCTCAACCAAATAAGAAGTGATCCCATCGGGTCCGGGTAGAGACCAAAGATCCTGAGCGACCGATCCGGCAGAACAACTCAAAAGATAAAGAAGTATCGTTAATTTCTTCATCCTCGTTGCAAGCTCGAAGTACCAGTTGTACAAATAAGAACTAGGGAATCTCTTCTTCAGATAGATAGATATAGGATCTATGGAGCCATTACTTAGAAGTACATTTTGTGCAACAGCCCTTCCTATCTGATAGAAAAGGATCCCATGATCCTGAACCGGTCTTACCTTCGCTCGAAAATTCCAAGTTTGTCTATGAAGAGCGGAGCCAATTGTATGAGTGTCTATAATGGATTTCTTCTGTGCAATACTAATGGATAGGGCCTCATTGGTAAGTGCTACAAGATCTTGGACACTGGAACCCATGGTTATGGACCTGAATCCATTAGGATGGGACAGTTTCTTTTCCAAGTGAAATCCCCTAGTATATGAAAGAGTGAAAAAGTGCTTTCGTTGTTGTGGAATAAGAAGCCTTCGTAGCTTAAGGCATGTATTTAATTTATTCGGAGCTATTAGAGCGGGATCCACTTTTTGGGGAATATGAGTCGAAGCAATAACAAGGATATTGCTAGTGGAGCATCTTGCACAATCCCTGGAGAGAGAATTCACTAATAGACCGAGGGATAAGGCCTTCGACCCATGCACAGACATATCATGAATGTTTGGAATCCATAGTATGCAAGGGGACATTGCTTTTGCTACTTCGAATGGAATGAGGATACTAAATTGCTCTAGCTCTAGTACGAGTCTAGGCTTATCCGTAAATGGCTCATTTAGCAGCTCTATATCATCTATATCAAGGTCATCATCGCTATCGCTATCGTCACTCTCATCAATATCAATAGCGTCACTCTCATCAATAGCGTCACTATCATCATCATCACTAAAATAATCAAAAAACTCCTGAACCTCACTATCACTATCATAAGGATCGAACTGATACGGAAAATACCTGTCATCCAGGAACTTGTTCGGAACTACCGTAATGAAAGGAACAGAGGAGTTTGTCGCGAGGGATTTGACCAAATAGGATCGTCCAGTTCCTATCGAACCTATCACTAAAATACCCCTAGAGGGGGATAGGGCTAAGCGGAGCGAAAAGGGGTTTCCATGAGATCGTAAATTAGCCCCACACGAGGTTTGTGAATAAGTGATTGTCTGAAAATGAGCAAGGAATATCCGTCTTTCGGCTAAACAGGATCTATTGAACTCATAATTCATTAGATCCTTTTGATGAATGTCAACTACGTATCGTAAGTAAATTGATCCCAGTTGTTCAACCATTTGATAACTAGAGTCATTCTTTGATAAACCATCACTATGAGTCAGACTCAATAGCATTTGATCCATCCTTTTTTCTGTCGTTAAGGTGGAGACCTGAACCAAGAATTCTCTTTCGTCATCCGGAATCAAATCACTGTTCGCGACCCAGGATTCGATTTGATCATCAATCCACTCAACGTTCACGTTTTTTCTTAGCAATGAATAGATCTCTTTACTTGGACGACTTAGATGTCTCGTATTTCTCGAAAAAGTGATTCGATTGAAGGGATTCGTTAACCAGAAAGAATTTTGCTCAGATGTAGGATACCTATCCAGAAGTTGTCGCAACTCAATCATGTATGAGGGAATCAGCAAAGATTGGATCTTTTTGAAATCCGTCTGTAACTTACTAGAGTCTCGGGAAACAAAGAGAAGATGTGTATTCACGAGATATCCAGCAACAAGAAGAACGAAAAGGATGAGCAACTCCCGAGCATTTGATGATCTCAGCCATAGGGGTGACTCATTATTTCGATGAATCATTTCTGCGGACCGAAGACGAATCTGTAAACAATGACTCGAAATCTCACTGAGATTCCATTTTGAAAGAATCGCCCACAATTTTGTCTGAAGAATCCACCATGATGTCTCCAGAATATCCTGAAAAAAAGATATGTGACTGCACAATAGGTTTGAAAAAGGATCTAAAAGGGCGAATTTGAGATATTTGAACCCTGTCAAAGTAAAGAACCACGGTATATATGGTTGGAACAGATGCCATTTTGAGAGATTTGAAAAAGCACGCTCTCGTTGAAGGGTTCTATCCATCTCCCGTTTCTTAACCCTAAGACTCCGTTTTTTCCTCTTTTTGGATTTCTCAGCCCAGGAAGTGTGAATCAAACCCATGTTTGAATTGAAATTGAGATACTGCTTCCCTTCGGAATCAGATAGATTCATATCTGAAAGAGGTGGACAATCCATTCTTTCAAAATGGACTATTTGTCCCTCTGTTAGCGGTGTTCCAGAAATGTCTGCGATCGAATAAATAGCTCTACCACCAAATGGATCGGATCGAATTGGACAATGGAAAGATTTGTACAAGTTAGACGTTTCGTCACCACTTTGTGGCAAATCCTTAGGGATGAATATCTTAGATACCTGTGACTCGATTGGTGAAATCGTATCTCGCTCCAAAAAAACATGTTTTTTTTTACCAACGCACAAAGAAAATCTTTTGTTGCGAATGAACAAGATATTGAGGAATTGTCCATACGTAAGATCCGAATTCTTGAGAAGGGCCTTTTCCACAGAAAAAGGGAATTTTTTGTTACAATAGAACCAGAAGTGATGTGGATTATTCAAGAATCGAAGTCGATTGGCTTTCGAAAAAGAAGATATCAAGGAACTTCGATGAAATGGTTTCACGGGATTCAGCCAATTGTCTCGATCGTGGGATATCATTGAGAAATAGGAATCCGTGTTATCCAAATTGTTCCTGCAATTCTTTCGAGTAGGGAATGAGTCAATCATCCATTTTGTCTTATTGAACAAAAAGGGTGAGAGTGTGCCTCCATTGATCGAGAATTTCGATTTTTTGGAAGGATCATGATCATCCAAGCAGAGTGGATCATTCGGCCCTTTCAATTCATAGATATAGATGGGGATCTCAGACCCAGGAATGGGGGGACTTCCGAGACTCAAAAAGAAAAAAGGAAGTGACTTCGACAAAAAGAGAAGTGACTTCGACAAAAAGAAGAGAAGTGACTTCGACCAAAAGGGAAGTGAATTCGACAAAAATAAAGATGCCTTTGACAAAAGGAAACGAGGGGACTTCGTCAAAAAGGGATGTGACTTCGACAGTTTGACCATAAACTCGGCCCAATCAATCAAATATTGAGTCGGATTCATACGGAATCGATTCAGATGACTACAGAATCGATTCAGATGACTACAGAATCGATTCAGATGAAGACGGAATCGATTCAGATGAGTACGGAATCGATTCAGATGAGTACGGAATCGATCTCGATTCAGATGAATACGGAATCGATTCAGAGGAATCCAGAATCGATCTCGATTCAGAGAAATACGGAATCGAGTCAGATGAATACGGAATCGAGTCAGATGAATACGGAATCGAGATCGATGAATACGGAATCGATAGCGAAATCGATGAATACGTAAGCGATCTCGATGATGATGATATCGATCGAACACTCCGTGAAATTGAAAACGCCTCTGCGCCTCAGAAAAAGGAAAAAATACCCTTTTATACACCAGATCCGGCTTGGTGATTGATAGAATGAGTAGATCTGCTATTTTGAAAAATCTCTCTTCTGATTCAAAATCGTGGTGTAACGTGTACCCCACCCTGCTCCGGTCATGGAATAGATGAAAGAAATCAAAAAATGGATTTTGGGTCAAGAATGAAATCTTATTGGAACTGTCCAGATCCGGTTCATCCTTCGGAACCATTTCACATCCCGGATCTGATGAAAGAGGATGAATTGAGATGGTCTTTTGTAAATACGGAATGATCTTGAATAGATCCACTATTTCTTTCTGTTCGGATCGCCTGGAAGAGACAAAAGAAACCTCGTGTTGTTTCTTCAACAATTTAGGATCGGACCTCTCAGTAGGATTCGAACCCAGATGAAGTTCGGACCATCTGTCAGAGAAAAAAGAACGAATTGATCTTGTAGGATTCCCAAGAAATTCTTCGATTTCTTCCGGAAGCAGATGCCGAATCATCTGCTTCTCACGTTCCGCGAATAGCCGGGACATTGAGGCATCTCCAGAAAGGCTTTTCGGGAATCGGTCTGATTCTATCTCGGTTCGTTCCGTTTGAAGAAAGGAAGGATCCCAATCCAAAAGAATCGATCTTTCTTTGAGTTGTTGAATCTCTCTTTGATTGATCAATGTGTGAGATTCCGAATCCTCATTACTAATGGAATCGAAAGCATCTCTGGATTGATTCGAAGATCCTTTCAATTGGCTAGAATCCGTTCCTTGAACGAAACTAGATCTTGTGGAATCAGAGTGAATATTTGACGATACATTCCCTACCTTGCTAAAAAACCGATCCTTGTTTCCCAACCACCCATTGTCTAACCAAATCCAATTCTCTCTCGATACCTTCCTCAAAAAATAGGATCCCTGTTGTTTGAAGAAACCCTCCCCTTCCATTGGTCTTTTTTCACGAAAAGCAGGCATGAGATAACAAATCCAGTGTTTCACTAAGATTTCGAATAGCTGTCCCGAATTCAAGTTGATTCTGTTTCCCTTCTTCCTCGGAGAAAGGCCATCAAACCAGTCCCAATCGTGGTCCCTGCCGATCGGATCATCCGTCGTATAGGATACAAAAAGAAACTCCAGATACTGGATATCTTTCTCTTTGAATGAGATCTCAATTCCAGCTACGGTGTCTTTCGATATCTTCCAACTAGAATCCCTATTTTTTCCGATCCCGTTCCTCCACCACCGCGAACCCCAGTTCGATTCAGGCATGATACACTTTTGAGTTATTGGGAGAACCCAAGGACTCCCTTTCGGATCCATGAAACAACTCTCAGAGATCTTTTTCCCTTTTGGAAGAGACAGAAGCGAAACAACCAACTTATGGGAAGACCGAAACAATGTATCATTTCTGGGTCCCATGGAATTCATAGGTAGAGGAAGAAGCCCCCTCAAATAGAGATTTTTTCTTTCGACCATAGTTTGATGGTGCATACGAGATAGAAGGACCGCTACTAGAATCAGTACTACACCCTTAACCAGTACTACAACTTTGCTCGTGAAAGATCGGTTGCTTGGTGAACCCGCAAGGAGGATACTCCAAATTCGGGGGTCAAAAAGTTTCAGAAAACGTTCTTGGTGGAAAAAAAGATAAGTGAAAGATCCCACGAAATCGAATTTGGTCCATGAATCTAACAAAGAGTCAAAATGCTTAATTTCTCTCAATATCTCTCTCAATTCGAAGATCCATAATTGGACTTCATAATCTCTCCGGGGTTTGGTTCGCATAGTATGGTTATGTATGTAGGGTTGAAAATAAGTTATTTACGATATATGATGATCCAAGCATCCATGGCTGAATGGTTAAAGCGCCCAACTCATAATTGGCGAATTCGTAGGTTCAATTCCTACTGGATGCACACCAATGGGATGGGAGCGTTTCATAAGTTCAGTCTAGTGGAACTGGCTCTGTATCATCATCATCAGAGAAATAAATCTTACTTTTATGTTTATTTATATAGATATATAGATAGCTGGGTTTTCTTGTTTTCCGAATTCTTTCGATCTTCTATTTCTATAGAGTTCGATTTCGATAGAGTTCTCTATGAGATTCATTCGATTCTGTAGATTTGAATTCCAATCTTACTAGAGAACGAATTGGTGTGGTATATTCATACTATAACATATGAACAGTAAGAACTCGAATTCTTATCAATACTGGAACTTATAGGAAAGAAAGTGGATTTATGGATGGAATCAAATATGCAGTATTTACAGAAAAAAGTGTTAAGCTATTGGTGGGGAAGAATCAATATACTTCTAATGTCGAAGCAGGATCAACTCGGACAGAAATAAAACATTGGGTTGAACTCTTCTTTGGGGTTAAGGTAATAGCGATGAATAGTCATCGGCTCCCGGGAAAGGGTCGAAGAATGGGCCCTATTAGGGGACATACAATGCATTACAGACGTATGATCATTACGCTTCAACCGGGTTATTCTATTCCATCCCTTTTGTAGAAAGAAAAGAGCTTCAATCAAAATACTGAATAACACGGCGATACATTTATACAAAACTTCTCCCCCGAGCACACGCCCTGGGGCCGCAGACAGTCGAGGGAAATCCAATCCACGAAAGAATTTGATCTCTGGACAGCGTCATTGTGGGAAAGGGAGGAATGCCAGAGGAATCATTACCGCAAGGCATAGAGGGGGAGGTCATAAGCGTCTCTACCGTACAATCGATTTTCGACGGAATGAAAAAGACATATCTGGGAGAATCGTAACCATAGAATACGACCCTAATCGAAATGCACACATTTGTCTCATACACTATGGGGATGGTGAGAAGAGATATATTTTACATCCCAGAGGGACGAGAATTGGAGATACCATTCTTTCGGGTACAGACGTTCCTATCTCACTGGGAAATGCCCTACCTTTGAGTGCGGTTTGAACCATGGATTTACGTAATTGGAAATAA